TTTCACACCTGAGGTCTCTTAACAATATTTATAGTATAGAGCGAAAAAAAAAAACAAGATTCTTTTTTCCTTAGTTTATTTGATCAAACAAAAAAGCAACCTTGGGATTGCTGAATGACAGACAAATCACAGACAAAAAAATATAATAAATATAGAAAGCAACGGAGCCATCATAGTATTTTTGAATTCCTCCGAAAAGAAGGGTGGTAAGTTGATCATTTACCGATCGGGGTCTGATCGATCCTATTTTTTTGAAGGTAAGGGTCAATTTTATTGTAGAGCCGTATGCAATGCATAATGCCCGTACGGTTGTTCGATTCTATCTTTTTTCTTGTTATTCTTTTATCTTTCTTTTATCTTCCCCTCATCATGCGAAATAGAGAAACCTTTTTTATCTTATATCATCAGGGTAATGATCCATCAACCCGCTGGTTCTTTTTCTGAAGTAGCAACGGGAGAATTCATCCTGGAAGTGGGAGAACTGCTGAAACTACGTGAAACCCTGACAAGGGTTTATGTACAAAGAACGGGGAAACCCTTCTGGGTTGTATCCGAAGACATGGAAAGAGATATTTTTATGTCAGCAACAGAGGCCCAAGCTTATGGAATTGTTGATCTTGTAGCGGTTGAATGACAATAAATAGCCTGAATTTCGCGTCAATTCGTGATTTAAAATGAACCCTGCCGCGTTTAATATTCTATGACTTTTATTTATTTACTATCTATTGATTGATGATTCTATTGATCTATCGATTCTATTCTATTGAATAAAAGTCATTCATAATCATACGGTTAGGATCGATCTAAACCAGCCCATTATGTATATGATTCAACATGCCAACGATTAAACAACTTATTAGAAATACAAGACAGCCAATCAGAAATGTCACAAAATCCCCCGCGCTTCGGGGATGCCCTCAGCGTCGAGGAACATGTACTAGGGTGTATGTGCGACTCGTTCAGATCATAAACTAGAACAAAGGAAAGAGAACAATGTTCGAATATCAATGATCAAATAGGATAGAACGGAAAAACAAACTACATTTACTATCTAAAAATAAGAAAATGGGGTCATATCCCTTTTATTGTGTATGAAATTTATGGTTTCTATTGGTGTAAAACCACTCACCTCAATTCAAGATGAGAAGTAATTCTCCATTGGTAGCAAATGGTTATCCATTAAGCGGAGGAAATCTTAGTAACATAGACCCCTCTTGCAAGAACGGACTAACAGGGTCAGCTACCCAGCCAACTTTCATAATTAAATACCGTTACTGTATAGGTAGAGCTCGTTGTGAAAGACCTATTACTGGATAATTCATGGGTAGAGCCGAAGAATGTGAACTATACAAGTTAGCAATAACATTGATTAAATGAAGTAAGGGCTCCGGTGTATAGAGAAGACCTCACCGTTTAAGAAGTAACCATAGAAACGATGGAATCCACTATTTAGTTATCATTGCTATTTTTTTTAACCTAGTATAGTACAATTTCGTATTTCGAGGTGAAATGCCTATAAAAAAATAAAAAATCGTGGTTGGGAAGGTTATAGTAGCGAAAGCCATTGGAATTTTTAGTTTATACATTGGAAAAATCCGTTTTGTTATTAATATACTAGGAAAGGGGCAAAAGAATAACTGAAAGAAAGGAAATCTATTAGTTATTCGTTAAAGTTTCATTTATTCAATGACCAGAATTAGACGGGGATATATCGCTCGGAGACGTAGAACAAAAATTCGTTTATTTGCATCAAGCTTTCGGGGGGCTCATTCAAGACTTACTCGAACTATTACTCAACAAAAAATAAGAGCTTTGGTTTCGGCTCATCGGGATAGGGATAGGCAAAAAATAAACTTTCGTCGTTTGTGGATCACTCGAATAAATGCAGCAATTCGTGAAAGGGGGGTATGCTATAGTTATAGTAGATTAATAAATGATCTGTACAAGAGACAGTTGCTTCTTAATCGTAAAATACTTGCACAAATAGCTATATCAAATAGGAATTGTCTTTATATGATTTCCAATGAGATCATAAAAGAAGTAGGTTGGAAAGAATCCACCGGTTAAACGGAGTTGCCCGGAGAATGAACTCCGGGAAGATCGAATAAAAATGAATAGAATTAGAATATGATAAAATATCAGAAAGTAGTCAAAATAAATATGAATCAACACGTTCAATAAAAAATTTTATTCTTCCCAGATTATTCTTTTTTTTTTTCTTACGACACGAGACTTCAATCCGGATTCTTGGATTTTTCCAACAAAAAAGAAATCCGCGTTTGAGTTCGGATGGGCATTTGAATTCAAGTGAAGAAAGAGTAAACCTATCTTTTTCTGGCTCTAAGACTGGGAGTTCTGGTGGTCGACTCGGTTCTTTCAAATTGTTTCTCATTATTAAGAAAAGGTAACAAAGATAAAATACGAGCTTGTTTTATAGCAATAGTAATTAATCGTTGTTGTTTCAAGGTCAATCTATTCACTCGTCTAGATAATATTTTTCCCTGTTCACTAATAAATCGACTAATTAAACTCATGTTTTTATAATCAATTCGATCCCCCGATTGGATCGGGGGCAAACGCCTACGAAAAGATCGCTTGGATTTAAGAAAAGTTCGCTTAGATTTTTCCATGGTTTGGTTAGTTTATTTCTTATCCCTAAAATCCTATTTCAACCGTATCTTTTATTAGAATAAATAAATAGGATTTGGTTTGTTTATAATTATCTTTAACTATGTTAAATATGTTATATATATAATGTCATTTTTGCCCTTTCCTTGTAAGAAAGATAAGGGCGCCGGTGCTCGGTTCGTTCGATCTATTTCTTTATCTCCCCATGAATCGTATGTTTGTTACAATATGGACAGAATTTTAGCAACTCCAATCGATTAGGCGTATTGTGCCGGTTCTTTTGAGTAATATATCTGGAAATCCCCGTTGATTCCTTATTAACACCGTTTCGAACACAAGCGGTACATTCCAAAAGAACCGGTATTCGCACATCTTTACCCTTAGCCATGAACCTCCTTTGGATTTTTCATTTACTCAACTCTTCCTTTTTCAATTCGAAACGAAAAAGAAGAAAGGAAGGAAAAAATTTGTAACTAGCTGTCCTCTTATGCAAGATTTCATTACAATCAATATAGGAAATACGATAGAAAGATTTCTAAACTATATTTCAACAGTACAGTATTTCATATAATTATCGTCTAGAATACGCTTTCCCTAGAACCAGAGTTTGTATTCGACTTCCATAGAAATTTAATACATAGAAATTCATATTAATTTCATTCCAACCTGAACCCGACTCTCACAGCTGTTGAATATAATATTCTTTCTCTTTCCTCCCTTTTTCTAGGGAAAAAAGAGAAAAGAAGGGGCTTTATTTAATTGTATCTCTAATCTTCTTTATTCCTTCCCACGTCAATAACTAGAATGAAAAAAAGGGGAACGTCAACGCATCCGGGAAAAAACGATTAATCTCTATCAATAAACCTGCCAAAGAACCGAACCATAGAGTACTTAGTACCGGTGCCACGGAAAGATATGTTTTTAGATCTCGCATTGAAAAACCTCCTTTTATAGTAATACATACATAAGATAATACATATTGAAATGTACAATCATCCAGTAAATAAGATTTCCTTTTTGTTAAATACAGAAAAAACGTCCTTTTCTTCCCCACTATTCCCCAAAAAGACTCGTTTATTTTTCCTAGGGGTTCCAGAAGTATTTTACTATTATTATATGTTAAATGAGACCAAAAAGGCGAAATGGACATAAAAATTCTAGATTTTAATAGAGGCAATAACGATGTGGAAAACAAGACAGGAATTCTCTACAATGACACTGTAGACCAATGGAAGGGATGTAGCGCAGCTTGGTAGCGCGTTTGTTTTGGGTACAAAATGTCACGGGTTCAAATCCTGTCATCCCTACCTATTACTGCTCCTTTGAGCAGTAACGAGGGATTTTTTGAGATCAATTCACGTTGGACATATCATATAGAATCTTTTATTCTTATGATGATACTATATGTGTATGCATACAAGATGTATTGGGGCCAATCCTTTTCTTTACAGTCTTTTCTTTTATGAGAAGAAAGCGCTCTTAGTTCAGTTCGGTAGAACGTGGGTCTCCAAAACCCGATGTCGTAGGTTCAAATCCTACAGAGCGTGATTTGTATCTTCTTCGATGGAATTTGACTGAAACACTAACTGGAACAGCAATCTTTATTTGACCTCCTAGATATTAAAGAAAGGAGGAGGTCAATCAAAAAAAGAGATATTAATTAATCAAAGGTCTAACTGATCGCCACGCCTGTATTGTAAATAGGCAGTTACAAATAATCCAGCCAAAGTAATAGGAATTAGACCTAACACAATTCCAAATAGAAAAACTTCAATCATTTCAATTTGTTTGAAAGGAGAAAAAAGAGGTAATATCTATACCTAAATATTAATCCGAATTACCATGAATCTCAATGACCAAGAATTGGCAATTAACGGGGTAAAAATACACAGAAGTTCGCAGAAAGATTTTGTGCAATTAATTTCAAATAAGTCGTATCTTGCTCAGACCAATAAATAGAGCTGAGGTTATAGTTAAAGCCGTTAGTAGAAAACCGAAATAACTAGTTATGGTAGGCATCAAGGAGCTAAATGAAATATGGTCTTTTTATACATATGTTTATAAAAAAGCACTTACCTGAGTTTCCTTTTTTGCAAAATAGGAGAAAAAAACCAATTGAAAGTTTTTGAGTCATCTATCATTATAGACAGCACTAACAAGGATAAAGTCACAACTATATAAAAAAATTGATTCATCATCTGTAACATCTACCCATACCGCGTTTGCAATCAGCAAATGCATTCTTGGATCATTTTTCAATTCAACTTATAAACGAATAATAAGAACTGGGTAGTGTAATTTCGTTTTAAAATAAGACTAACTCTTTTCCAATCATTATGGAATCAAATTAGAAAATTATTCCTATTTTTATC